CCGATCGATCATAGAAAAAAATTCGGATTCATTAACAATAACAAGTCGATTAAGCTTCCTTCCTATTCATCTGGAAATTTTTCTCAGATACAAGGAAATGGTTCAGTTCCAGAGCCAAAGATCGTAGTTCTCGAACGAGCAATCGAAAAGATTCTGGGGGATCCTGAGGTTTGGGTATTGTTCCTCCAATGATTGTAGTACCAAGTACTTCTTGGCGGGCTCGAATATGATCCGATTTATAAGTGAGCATCTCTTGTAAAATATGAGAAACACCAAATCCTTCTAGAGCCCAAACCTCCATTTCTCCTACCCGTTGCCCCCCTTGTTTGGCCTTTCCTCTAAGGGGTTGTTGTGTAACAAGTGCATAATATCCGCTGGAACGCCCGTGTATTTTATCATCAACTTGATGAATTAATTTCAATATATAAGGTTTTCCCACTATAACAGGCTGTTCAAAAGGATCTCCCGTTCTGCCATCAAATATTCTACTTTTTCCCGGATACTCGGGTTCAAATACCCATGGATTGGCTGTTTGCTTACTGGCTTCATATAATTCAGAAAACACTAGTTTTCTCGAGGCCTCTTGTTCATATCTCTCATCAAAAGGTGCTATTCGATAATGTTTATCTAGCAGACTTCCTGCTAACCCGAGCGAATTTTCAAATATTTGTCCTACATTCATTCGTGAAGGTACTCCTAATGGGTTGAAGACCATATCAACAGGTCGTCCATCTTGCAAATAAGGCATATCTTGTCTAGGCAAAATTTGAGAAATGATGCCTTTATTTCCGTGTCTTCCAGCTACTTTATCACCGACTTTGATTTCACGTTTCTGTAAAATATAGACACGAATCGTTTCTGGGTTATAACTAGAACCTCCTCTTTTCTGGATCCATCTCACATCAACAACGCGGCCCCTACCTCCTATAGGTAATTTTAAACAAGTTTCCTTTGAAGTAGATACCTGAATGCCAAGTATGGTTCGTAATAATCTATCTTCGGGGGCATAGGACGATTCTTTCGCCATTTGCGGTGTTAATTTACCTACTAAAATATCGCCTGTCTCCACCCAAGATCCCAGCATGACAATTCCATTTTTGTCTAAATTTCTGAGCAAATGGGCTTCTAGATGAGGTATTTCCTTAGTGACCCTTTCAGGGCCTTGGCTTGTGATATGAGTCTGAATTTCATATTTTCTTATGTGAAAAGAAGTATAAATATCTTCATATACCAGACGTTCGCTAATGAGTACCGCATCCTCAAAATTGTAACCTTCCCATGGCATATAAGCTACTAATATGTTTTTGCCCAAAGCGAGTTCACCACCAACTGTAGCAGCTCCGTCCGCTAAAACTTGTCCTTTTTTAATGTATTTAGCCAGCGGAACCTGGGTTTTTTGATGCATACAAGTATTTTTGTTAGAACGTTGATATATAACTAATGGAATGTTTACAGTATTCCCATTACCCGATAAAATGATCTTATCAATATCAGTAGAAATTACTTTTCCCTCGTGCTTGGATATAGCAGGAACCCCTGAATCTAGAGCCACTTGGCGTTCCAATCCAGTTCCAACAATGCACTTCTCCGATCGAGAAAGTGGAACTGCTTGACGTTGCATATTAGAACTCATTAAAGCCCGATTCGCATCATTATGCTCGATAAAAGGAATGAGAGAAGCTCCGATAGAAAAATATTGGAAGGGAAAAATACTTCGAAAATGAACCTGTTCCCATGCAATAGTCAGGAACTCTTGACGATATCGAGCTGGAACAACCTGTTCTTCCCGAACACCTCGATTCAGCGCCAAAGAATTTCCTGCCGCTACCATATTGTATTCATCTCTATTTGGTGATAAAGAAAGGATCCGTCCTTTTTTTGGTCCCTCAGACATTTCGTAAAACGGGCTTTCTAAAGACCCCCAATGACCAATCTTGGCATGAATTGCTAAGGATCCAATAAGTCCAACATTGATTCCTTCAGATGTGTCAATTGGGCAAATGCGCCCATAGTGACTAGGATGAATATCGCGTATCCGAAAACTAGCAGTTCGCCCTGTCAACCCTCCAGGTCCCAAATAACTCAATTTTCTCCCATGAACAATTTGTGTCAATGGATTAGTTTGATCTAAAACTTGAGATAATGGATGTAATCCGAAAAAAGATTCATAAGTGGTTGTTAATGGAGTTGAAGTTATCAAATTTTGAGGGGTCGGTATCAATTTATGTCTAATTGTTCCACCTATGGTTCCTCGAACCACATTTTCTAAACGAATCAGGGCTAATCCGAATTGATCTTGTAAAAGATCTGCTACAGAACGGATACGTTTATTTTTTAAATGATTCATATCATCAAGTGTACCCATTCCAAATTTCATTCCAATCAAAAGATCCACAGCTGCCAATATATCCCGGGGTAACAAAAATGTATTGTTAGGGGGTATATCAAGATTCAATCTCCGGTTTATATTTAATCGACCAATCCTTCCTAATTCACATCTTTGTTGAAAGAATTTCTTTTGTAATTCCTTACATAAGGATTCAGAAAATACCGGATCTCCGCCTACACAAGTAAATTGTTGATAAAATGCCAAAATGGCATTTTCTTTTGACCTAATTTTTTTTTTCTCCTTATCATTCAGGAAAGACAATAAAATCTCAGGGTAATAGACATTTTCTAGAATTTCTCTTAGATTCAACCCCATAGCTGATAATAGAACTAGAATAGATATTTTTTGTTTCCTACTCACACGAGCCCATATCCTGGCTTTTCTGTCAACCTCTAATTCTACTCTTCCTCCCCAATCTGAAATTATTGTGCCCGTATAGACTGAAATCCCGTTATGGTCCAATTCGGACCGGTAATATATACCGGGGCTTTGCAATATTTGATTGATCACAATTCTGTATATCCCATTTACTATAAAAGTTCCGAGGGAACTCATTAAAGGAATGTTTCCAATAAAAATAGTTTGTTCTTGCATATCCCTATTGGATTTCCAAATGAATCCTGCGGATATATAAAATTCCGACGAATATGTGATTGATTCATATACAGCATCTCTTTCTTTTATCAACGGTTCGACTAATTGATATGTTTCTACAAATAATTGAAATTCAAGTTCTTGATCTGTATCTTCAATTTTTGGAAACTTATAAAGCTCTTCTCTTAAGCCTTGATCAATGAACCTACAAAATCCTTCAAATTGTATCTGATTAAATCCAGGGATTGTAGACATTTCCTCGTTTCTATCCACCAGCATTTTGAATTTCCCGTTTATTGAAAATGAAAAGAAACAATCCCATTATTGGATAGTTCTTTATCCAATTAAATTCTATATATAGATCGATCTAACAATTATAGAATTTCTATTCTGTAAACAGAATCACATAAAATTTTCTCTAACTCCATATAGAATATGGAATGTATGAAATACGTATGAACAGAGGAATAAAGATAATTTTATACTCAAATTGGAATAGAATTTGTAAAAAATACAACTGGAAAAGAATTGCGAAATTTTACTTAACTTATACTTATTACTTATTTACTTATGGAATTTTCTGTTTTCTTTTCTGTTTTCTATAGAATAGCACAACAACACAACAAAAAGTGATTCCATTTTTACCATTATTATGATATTACATATTCCAATATAATTGGATACCAGTAAGACCAAAGGATTTGGGACTTGATATGTTCGATGAGATAGAGAACCAATAATCAGAAACAAAATAAAATAGAAAACTAGAAGAGATATCTTGTTTGCGATTTTTTGTAATAGAATTCGTATTCATATACATATATATCTATGTAAAATTCTAGTTCTGGGGTTTCCATATACGCATAATTGTTGTTATAATTGAAATTGCTCAAGATACCCCTTTTTAGCGCAGGAATTAAGATTAAGAAAAATGGGATTCCAATAAGAAATAAGAAGTTGAGTCCCCCGCACCAAAAAAGTCTTTGATCTATTTTCTAGCGCTTTGGCGGCATGGCCGAGTGGTAAGGCGGGGGACTGCAAATCCTTTTTCCCCAGTTCAAATCCGGGTGTCGCCTGATCAACAAAAGGCACGAAATACTGTATTCCGTTTTGATCATATAATTTGTTCCCAAAAGAAGCACGCGAAGCAAAAGGACTTTTGCTACTTCTTTCTGTGATTTAAGGTTCTGTTCTGGAAAGTTCTTAAATTATTTCATCTAGGATTCAATGAAAGTTTTCTAGTAGGAATAGGAAAAAGAAATCAAAAAATCTTGATATTATTCATATAATAGAATAGTTAATCCTTACACTACTGATGTACTGTTTATTGGCTGGATCTGGAATTCGATTGGATAGCGATATAGGGAGTCGTTATGGAAAGAACGCAAGATACTTTGGATCGAAACTTATGCAAATTCCGGAATAGTCAGGAATTCAATCAATCTAATACCAATTGAATGGAAAAACGGTAGTTATACATATTCATTTTTCAAGAGATTTTTCTATTTTTCCATTTTTTTCTAACATACAAATATAGGAAAAAGAGTCACACAAATGCTTTCTTTTATTTTCTATTTTAGGCAAGACCTAAATTTTCTACTTTATGAAGAGCAACAAAATAAAGAGTAGGTCTTATTTTTCTTATATCTTAAGAAAATGTTCTTAAGACTTCGGAGAGTGCCGCTACCCTATTTGGGGGGGCTTAATATTTCCCCATTCTATCTAGTAGCAATCATATAAGCAGTTCTGACACTTATAATTTAATTCATTTTAATTGAATTTTTTGAATTGGTTCATCAAAGGTATTGGATTAGACAAAATTCTTTTTTGACTCTGCACCAATCATTCTACTATTATTATTGAACAATAATGGAAAAAATCCTTCATAGAGCTAGGGACATAATTTACATGGATATAGTAAGTCTCGCTTGGGGTGCTTTAATGGTAGTCTTTACATTTTCCCTTTCACTCGTAGTATGGGGAAGAAGTGGGCTCTAGAGGTACTACTTACTAATTGAGTTGAGAAATCAAACTGTATTAATTTAGACCGTTCCGCAAAGACTTTTTTCATTTTACTATTGAAATTTGAAATTGAATTCAATATATCTTCAATTCAAAATTTGTTGGATTCAATTGAAGTAATGTATTTTATAGATAATATATGAATAATTCCCTTTTAATTATGATGATTTAATTATAATTAAACAAATATCTCAATGATTCCCATGTTCATATTTCGAAAGTCAAAAGAATCAAAATGATTGGAATAAATTTCCAATCGAATGTTTCCTAAATGGAAATTTTTGATTTCGAAAAATGGACCCTTACCCGAGTTATATATGACAAATGAGGAAGGGAAGGTCAGAATTCTTTTTCCTTTTAGCTACTGAATATCTTATTATTCAAGATCTTAATATCGAGATTAAGGCTATATCTTTCTATACTATAACTTTCGACACTAGAATAAAAATAACAGTAGAAAGAACTATATAGTTCTTTCTACCATTACTATCTGATCTCCTAGAATACGACGGATTCTAGTCCACTCATTTCATCTAAGCCAGGAAATAGGAATCCGTTTCATTTTTTTTTCTTCCATCATTTCTAATTTAGAAGAACTAAGAAGTCAAATTTTATTCAAATTAATCGCTTTGACTAACAGTTTTTACGTATATTATAAGCAAAAAAGCAGTAGGAACTAGAATGAAGAGTGCAGTAGCAATAAAGGCGAGAATATTTACTTCCATAATTTCATTCTTTCGTTTTTCTTTACTTCGCAATAACTCGGGATTTAATCCCATAGAAATGATAAACCTTTCCCCTCAAAATTCAATGAAATCGATTTTATCTAGATGATATCGAATTGGAGCAATATTATGAATAACAATATCTGAATTAGCAAATTGATTCATCGTCGAGAATGGAATAGTATAACATAGAAATATCATTTATCCATACTAAATCGAAAAAAAATTTCTTGAACCAATCAAGAAGTTTTTACTTTCGTTTTTTTCTCATTTTTTTGCCCTTTTTTTTTTCTATAAATAGAAATTTTTTCTATTTTCTATAAATAAATAGTAAAACTATTGCCTTTTTTATTTTTTTTCATCTTCTCACGAAGTATTATCGAATCACCTTTACACTTATATTGGTTACAAATAAAACAAACCCAAACAAAGAATTGAAGTGAAATCGAGAAATCGAAAAAAGGGCATTAAGCTCGCAACTTCTTTTCTACTGATCTAATCTTATTGGATTGGAAAAAAATGTGATAAAAACAAGTCCCTAGTAAAAAAAATCTCTTTGGGAATAAAATTCCATTATTTCCCTCCTCTTTCACAGAAAATGGAGAGATGAATCAATGTATTTTTGTAGATTTTGATCCGTCGGGACTGACGGGGCTCGAACCCGCAGCTTCCGCCTTGACAGGGCGGTGCTCTGACCAATTGAACTACAATCCCAGACAAATGAAATAAAAAAAAGTGTACAGCATACGTATTCTTAAAATTTCATTCAAACCCTTTCTTTCTATTTCCATTCTTTCTATTTCCATTCTTTCTATTTCCATTCGCGCCGCGTTGTGCGAGAAGGCGGGTGCTATATTGTATTGCTATTTCCGTAGATATACAAAGTAATAAGGACACAGATTAACAGATTACTAGTTATCTTTTTTTTGTTATTTCAAATCCAAATCGATTGATAATAAATCTTTATATGAATCGTGATCGATCATAATTTGTGGGAAAAAATAGAGCAAATCAAATAAATAAATAAGAAGTAGAACAGAAATTTTGACTTTTTTCTCTATCAGGCATTTCAAGAGAAGAAACGGGTTATATCATTTCATGGCGGATCGGTGAATTATTGGGCCGAGCTGGATTTGAACCAGCGTAGACATATTGCCAACGAATTTACAGTCCGTCCCCATTAACCACTCGGGCATCGACCCAGGAAGAATCAATCCCAGATTGATTAAAAATTCATGATCAACTTCCTTTCGTAATACCCTACCCCCAGGGGAAGTCGAATCCCCGCTGCCTCCTTGAAAGAGAGATGTCCTGAACCACTAGACGATGGGGGCCTATTTGCCGGAGTGTCAGCATACTATTCTCATAGTATAAATAGTTTTTTGAAATTGTCAATAGAACGAAATTGTATGACTAAATTCGAAATATACTTTCACTTTCATGGAATGATTGGTCTGTCAGAAAGTCAGAAAAGCGGGCGAAACGGGATTGCGCTCACTTTTTTTATTGATTAATTCATTGTTAAGAGAAAAAGGCATATATCTATCTCAGACTTAACCAGGAAATTCAAAAAAAAAAAAATGATAAATCCGGAAATCTGAGAAGATGGATAAACATAAATAAGTTATCCATTTTTTTTTCTTATATTCACTAGTTTTAGATTAGGTAAACCCAGTTTTTCGTTTATGAATGAGCTACTATGAATCTAGTTTGTTTGTACACTTATACACTTCTAAGAATAAAAAATGTTAAGAATCAACAATGGAATAT